GGCAACTAGACGGTATTAACGTAGCAATCGCGGTTATGGATTTTCAGTTTATGGGAGGTAGTATGGGATCCGTAGTTGGGGAGAAAATTACCCGTTTGATTGAATACGCTACTAAAGAATTTCTGCCTCTTATTATAGTGTGTGCTTCTGGAGGGGCACGCATGCAAGAAGGAAGTTTGAGCTTGATGCAAATGGCTAAAATATCTTCTGCTTTATATGATTATCAATCCAATAAAAAGTTATTCTATGTACCAATCCTTACATCTCCTACTACCGGTGGGGTGACAGCTAGTTTTGGTATGTTGGGGGATATCATTATTGCTGAACCCAACGCCTACATTGCCTTTGCGGGTAAAAGAGTAATTGAACAAACATTGAATAAAACAGTACCCGACGGTTCACAAGGGGCTGAATATTTATTCCAGAAGGGCTTATTCGATCTAATCGTACCACGTACTCTTTTAAAAAGTGTTCTGAGTGAGTTATTTCAACTCCACGCTTTCGTTCCTTTGAATCAAAAATAAAAAATTCAGTTCAATTTTTTTGAGCAAACAAGTAATTTGTTTATCTAATTAGTTTATCGGAATCCAAGTAAAAATTAGACGAATGGGGTTTTCTTTGTTGACATAAGATATAATTGTATAAAGAATCAAAAGTCACATAAAATTGAAAATCCGTCCCCTTTTCTATATTCATTATTATTTATCAACAAGATAAAAGATGAAATTCTGATTTTCGTAAAGTAAAATCGGGCAAAAAAAAAAAAAAAAGATCTTCTTCTCGTCATATATAATTCAAATCTATAAACTATAGAATTTTTTATCTTTCTATATCTATATCTTACGATAATCCTATTTTGACTAAGAATCCCTGCGGGATGGGATTCTAACAAACCCTTCAATATAATTTAGAATCTAAATAAGTAGAATCTAATTCATTTTTAATAAGCTTTTTGCTTCATAAATGAAATTCGAAGACAAGAGCCAAAAAATGAAGAAAATAATATCTCATCCACATCCTTTCAAATCCTTCATGTAGAAAGATATAAAACTACATTATATACTCACTTAGATAGATACTTATATCTATAGATATTAAGTAATAATCATTCTCAAATTATAAGAAGTAAGATATCCTTCTATCTAATATCCTTATATATAATAAGATATATAATAAGATATCTTTATATTATAAATTTATATTCTAAATAATAAATATAAAATCTAAATAATAATAACAGGTACAAATAGTCAATCGAGGTACCCATTCTATGACAACTCTTAACTTTCCCTCTATTTTGGTCCCTTTAGTAGGCCTAGTATTTCCGGCAATTGCAATGGCTTCTTTATTTCTTCATGTTCAAAAAAACAAGATTGTTTAGAGCCGATGGCACAAAATATCATCTATTTTTTTTTTTACGTTTGTATCATAACACAGATATCCATTTAGCAAAATATGGTATAAGCGGCTTCCGCCGAAAAATTCTTATGTCTCCATAAAATGCTATATTCTAGCTATTTTCAAATAGACCCGAATCGCGGATGGCTGAGCTGTAAAGCCGGTCTATCTATATGTATGTGGCTATCTTTAGTGAGTCATACGAAGGGTATGTTATTAGTTTAGATCTAACCAATTTAATGAATTACTCCTAAAGGTTCACATCAAACTAGTGCTAGTTGATGCGAGTTACTTCGGAAACAAATAGACTAAAGTCAAATTCATTTGGGGTATTCTCTCAATTCCAAAAAAGCAACGGGATCAAGTATGAGTTGTCGATCAGAACATATATGGATAGAACCTATAAAGGGGGCTCGAAAAATAAGTAATTTATGCTGGGCTATTATCCTTTTTTTAGGTTCATTAGGATTCTTGTTGGTTGGAACTTCGAGTTATCTTGGTAGAAATTTGATATCTTTATTTCCGTCTCAGCAAATAGTATTTTTTCCACAAGGAATTGTGATGTCTTTCTATGGGATCGCGGGTCTTTTTATTAGCTCCTATTTGTGGTGCACAATTTCGTGGAATGTAGGTAGTGGTTATGATCGATTTGATATAAAAGACGGAATAGTGTGTATCTTTCGTTGGGGATTTCCTGGAAAAAATCGTCGGGTCTTCCTCCGATTTCTTATAAAAGATATTCAATCCGTCAGAATAGAAGTTAAAGAGGGTATTTATGCTCGGCGTGTCCTTTATATGGATATAAGAGGCCAGGGAGCCATTCCATTGACTCGTACTGATGAGAATTTTACGCCACGGGAAATGGAACAAAAAGCTGCGGAATTGGCCTATTTCTTGCGTGTACCAATTGAAGTATTTTAATAAATGAGCCGAGAAATAAATGCTTTCTCAGCAGGAGGGCAAAAATGAAAGAATCCTCTTTTTCTAGAACATAACTTAATTGATGTTTCTTCAGAACATTCATTCGAGTTAAAGCAGACTATATGGAACAAGTATAAAAAAAACCCTTTGGGGTATCTTTTATATGTATCGAAATATACACAACTCAATTAAATCAAAAATCTAAATATCTCATAATCAACCATTTCGAAATAAGGAAATCTCCCCCCTCCCTTTTACTTTTTGGAATTGAGACTTTATATTCAGATAGATCATATCTTGTCATTTTTTCGACGCTTCTTTTTGTGCTCCTTAATAACCAAAAAATTGGATCTCTTATAATGATAACTAGCCAATTTCTGTCGTTTTTTGACACCCTTTTTTCACAAGATTCTTTATAAAATTCCCTCAATTATTCTATCCCTGACTACTCATATTCAGTTAACTTTTTTAGAAATCTTAGCTATTTTTATATAATGATAGAAAAGGAGTTCTTTCGTATAAAAATATTAAAAATATTGCGATTCATTGTTGAATATTGAAATTGATTTTTATATTGATTTTTCGGGGCATTCATCGAAAGGAGATATGTTCTTCGAATTTTACTATAGGGAAAAAAGAGTTTTTTATTCTTTATTATTTATTCATTCGAATTTTTCGTCTATTTCTGTCTTTTTTTCTAGATTCAAGGCCTAACCACGAAATCACAAATAAAAAATAGTGAATAGATTCATAGGTTCGATAACTTGTAATCTAACTTGATGCGTGAGAGAAATATTAGATTACATAGAGTCGACGAACGAGCTGGGTTCATTAACAATTCACAGATGAAAAAATGGCAAAAAATAAAGCATTCACTCCTCTTTTATATCTTGCATCTATAGTATTTTTGCCCTGGTGGATTTCTCTCTTATTTCAAAAAAGTATGGAATCGTGGGTTACTAATTGGTGGCATCCTAGGCAATCCGAAACTTTTTTGAATGATATTGAAGAAAAGAGTATTCTAGAAAAATTCCTAGAATTAGAGGAACTCCTCTTCTTAGAAGAAATGATCAAGGAATACTCGGAGACACATCTACAAAACCTTCGTATAGGAATTCACAAAGAAACAATCCAATTAATCAAGATACACAACGAGGGTCGTATTCATACGATTTTGCGCTTCTCGACAAATATAATCTGTTTCATTATTCTAAGTGGTTATTCTATTTTGGGTAATAAAGAACTTGTTATTCTTAACTCTTGGGCTCAGGAATTCCTATATAACTTAAGTGACACAATAAAAGCTTTTTCGCTTCTTTTATTAACTGATTTATGTATTGGATTTCATTCGCCCGATGGTTGGGAATTGGTGATTGGCTTTGTCTACAAGGATTTTGGATTTGTTCATAATGATCAAATTATATCTGGCCTTGTTTCCACTTTTCCAGTTATTCTAGATACAATTTTCAAATATTGGATTTTCCGTTATTTAAATCGCGTATCTCCCTCACTTGTAGTGATTTATCATTCAATGAATGACTAAAAAATGGTCTACTTAATCCAATTAGAATGTTTCTTACTTTGCAGTTGTACATAAGCAAAACATTGAAAATCGCTTTCTATTTCTACCCATCCCGGAGATTCGTCCTATATTCCTATATATTAATCGAGTCAAATTATTCCAGTAAATAACAGAATCGTGGATAGGAAACTCCATTAGTGACCTACCCCAATTTATTGTAGAAATTTTCGGGATCAATGATTGGACCATGCAAACTAGAAATAATTTTTCTTGGATAAAGGAACAGATTACTCGATCTATTTCCGTATCGCTCATGATATATATAATAACTCGTACACCCATTTCAAATGCATATCCCATTTTTGCACAGCAGGGTTATGAAAATCCACGAGAAGCGACTGGACGTATTGTATGCGCCAATTGCCATTTAGCGAATAAACCGGTTGATATTGAGGTTCCGCAAGCGGTACTTCCCGATACTGTATTTGAAGCAGTTGTTCGAATTCCTTATGATACGCAACTGAAACAAGTTCTTGCTAATGGTAAAAAAGGGGCTTTGAATGTAGGGGCTGTTCTTATTTTACCAGAGGGTTTTGAATTAGCCCCTCCCGATCGTATTTCCCCCGAGATAAAAGAAAAGATGGGTAATCTGTCTTTTCAGAGCTATCGCCCCAATCAAAAAAATATTCTTGTCATAGGCCCTGTTCCTGGTCAGAAATATAGTGAAATTACCTTTCCTATTCTTTCCCCGGACCCCGCTACTAAGAAAGACATTCACTTCTTAAAATATCCTATCTACGTAGGTGGAAACAGGGGAAGGGGCCAGATTTATCCTGACGGGAGCAAAAGTAACAATACAGTTTATAATGCTACAGCATCAGGTATAGTAAGCAAAATCCTACGAAAAGAAAAAGGGGGATACGAAATAACCATAGCAGATGCATCGGATGGACGTCAAGTGGTTGATATTATCCCTCCGGGGCCAGAACTTCTTGTTTCAGAAGGCGAATCTATCAAATTGGATCAACCGTTGACAAGTAATCCTAATGTGGGCGGATTTGGTCAGGGAGATGCAGAAATAGTACTGCAAGATCCATTACGTGTACAAGGCCTTTTGTTCTTCTTCGCATCTGTTATTTTGGCACAAATCTTTTTGGTT